TGAAGGAGGAGCAATATTAGACAACTCGTCTCCTTTCTTTTTTATTTTACAATTAAAAATTGTAAGTTTTGGGTCCAATTTGTATATTAAAAAGATTACCATATATAACATAAAATTTCTCCTCCGATTCTTTCTAGCCGAGCCTCCCGGTCTGTCATTATACCTCGAGAAGTAGAAATAATTACAATTCCCATCCCGCCTAAAATTCGAGGAATTTTTCGATAATTAGAATAGATTCGTAGACCAGGTCGACTGATCCGTTTTAAATTTAAAAGATTTCTACAGGGCCTTTTCCTATTCCTTCTATGTCGTAGCGTTAAAACCAAAAAGTCTTTGTTGTTTTCTCGATGTTTTCTCACGTTTTCGAGAAAACCCTCTCTTAAAAGTATTTTGACAATATTTTCGGTAATATTAGTGGCTGTTATTCGAACTACTCTTTTTTTATCTATATCAGCATTTCGTATAGAGGTTAGTACCTCAGCAATAGTGTCTCTGCCCATGATGAACTAAAATTGTTGGTGACTCAAAATTTGATATAATCAACATGCTTATTTCTTGTTTTTTTTTTTTTTTTTTTTTTTTGAATATTTTATGAATAAAGGTATATGCGTGAGATACAATCTATTTCTCAATCCATTTCTTTCAACTATCCTACTATAAAACTATAAAATAGCGCGATCCCTTTTTATAATACTTCGGGAGCTAATGAAACTATTTTAGTAAAATTAAATTGTCTTAATTCCCGAGCGATCGCGCCAAAAATTCGCGTTCCTTTTGGATTTCCTTCTTGGTCAATAACAACTGCAGCATTGTCATCATATCGAATTATCATACCGTTCTCACGTTTGAATTCTTTACGGGTACGCACAATTACAGCTCTGACCACTTCTGATTTTTCTAGGGGCATATTTGGTACGGCTTCTTTGATCACAGCAACAATAACGTCACCAATATGAGCATATCGACGATTGCTAGCTCCTATGATTCGAATACACATCAGTTCTCGCGCCCCGCTGTTATCTGCTACATTTAAATGGGTCTGAGATTGAATCATATCATTTTGTAATTTGTTCTTTTAATGCAAAGGATAAAAAAAAAAGAAATATTTTTTGTCTAAAAATAAAAAAGAAAGAAATAAGCAATTTCTTTTTCACACCCAAGACTCATTTCTGTTAGTTATACCCTTTTCTCCGAAATAATGAATTGAGTCCGTATAGGCATTTTGGATGCTGCTATTGAAATAGCTCTTCTAGCTATATTTTCTTTTACTCCGCCCATTTCATAAAGTATTCGGCCTGGTTTAACAACAGCTACCCAATATTCCGGGGATCCTTTCCCCGAACCCATACGTGTTTCTGCGGCCCTTAGTGTAACTGGTTTGTCTGGAAATATACGTACCCATAGTTTTCCACCACGACGTGCATTTCGTGTCATTGCCCGTCGACCGGCTTCTATTTGTCTAGATGTGATCCACGCGGGTTCGAGTGCCTGAAGAGCATATTTACCGAAACAAATACGATTCCCTCGATACGATATTCCCTTCATTCTTCCTCTATGTTGTTTACGGAATCTGGTTCGTTTGGGGTTATAGTTGATGGTTGATTATGAATTCCATCTCTACTGCAGAACTGGACGTGAGAGTTTCTTCTCATCCGGCTCCTCGCGAATAAAAGAATTAAAAAACAAAAAAGATTTCGAATCTTAATTAATTAAATTAAAATATTAAAATGAAATAATTAACTAATAAAGATTAAGAAATAATTATAAAGATTAAGAAATAATTAACTAATTTTGAGATTTCCTATAATCTAATCTATTAGTAATCTATAGATCTTGTTTAAATAGACAATTAAAGATTTTAGTTTCTATTTTCGAAATCATATTGTTATTTTTCAAAATAAAAATAGAACAAATTTTTGTCTTTTTCTTTTTATCGTCCAAATTTATCAATTCAAAAAAAGAAAGTTTTCGCGGGCGAATATTTACTCTTCTATTTAAATTTTCGGCTTGTCTCCTGACTTCTTACAATAGATGAATCGATCTCCGGTTCATTTCGCCATCCCGACCAGTGAATCAGTAAGATTCCTTTTTCACAAAAATCTTTTGTATTCACAGCTTCCATCGTTCCCATCGCTTCGTACTTAATGCTTAGGTCTAATTTTTACAACGGAGCCCATAATGCAATTTGTTCTTGAGTCAATCTTCTTAGTCTTTATTGACTCGAAGCTCTTTATTTTTTTGTTTTGTTCTATAATTTAGAAATTTATAAGAAGAGTCATTTAATTATGTTATATTAAGAATTTAATTATGTTATATTAAGAATTAGTATTAATGCTTTATTACACTGCCTTTTATGAGATGACTTATAGACCTTACATATTGGAATTCTATACCATTGATATATTTTTTGATATATTTTTTCTCTCTTTCTCTCATCTTTCCATTTATATCCACATCTTTTTTCTCTATTTTGTTTTTCTATTTTCTTAAAAATCAGATT